CCTAAGAACTGTATATGAGACTTTCATCTCGTACAGCTCAAGCAGACACACCCAAATACTGATTAAAAGAGGTAGAGAATAGAAAGTTGCAAACTTCTTAATCCCCTGTTTTCTTTTTTCGGAAGATAGGAAGGAATACAAATCCAAAAGTTCTTCTTTAGTGTTCATAATGCCAAAATATCAAGTCGGCGCATTCGTCTTTCTCTTGATTGTTACTACAGGCCTCTTGAATATTCTCTTTTCCTTTTTTCTTTCATTTGTTATTTTTGTATTTGTATATAATTATAATGCGACTTTTTTGCTTTTTTATCATTGATAGGAATTTCTCTTGTTAAGACCCTATGAATCGATGGAACCCCAGATTCATACTAGAACCACGATGATTCAATAAAACCCTAAAGCTAAGCACAAAGATTCCTTGAGTAAGAACCATTGGATCATCACTTATTAAATCAATAGGATAGGTATTATTTTATTATTATAACTAATAATACAAAAAAATTTGTCTGTTGGTTAAACAAAAAAGGCATCAAAAGGAGTTTGAACGAAAAAAGATTTCGATTTATACCTTCTAATTCTTTCTTTGAAAAGAAAATTTTTCTGAATCCGATCTCGAGGTCTGAATATTAAATATGAATCATAGTTCAAATATTGTTTGATCTATTTTAGCTATTCCGTGTTTCAGATACCAAAAAAAATATCCAACGAGGTATAACCATCTCTATCAGGATAAGATGACAGACTCATTTTCTGTATTATCAATAGGATCCATTCTAACAAGTCACACACTCATATTCCGGAAATACAGAAAGAAATTCCGCGATCGAACTACCAAAAGGGGATAAAAAAGGGGATAAAAATAGGAGTCTTAAAAACGCACTTTGTATTGTTTGTATTGAAAGGCTAGAACTTACCGGTTCTTTTGTCTTTCATTTTTTTGTTTTTGTGGATTTAATTCATTGAAATTCCATCCAGTAAAACGGAAGAATTATAAATTTCCAAAATAATAGAAAGGAATACTGCAAATAAAGCCATCGCAACTCCCATCAAAGGAGTAGTTCCCCACCCAGGAGCTACTTTACCATATTCCGAATTCAAGGGTTTCAAAAGAACCCCTACGGTAGTAGGTTTTGGACGAGATCTAGAACTACTCTCAACGGTTTGTGTAGCCATAAATTCGATTATATTCATTGAGATCTGTTGACTTTGTATACCATTCCGTTGTAAATAAATGATTTTATCATAGATCCATTGTGGTCTTAAAATTTTATAATAATGGAAACAGCAACCCTAGTCGCCATCTTTATATCTGGTTTACTTGTAAGTTTTACCGGGTATGCCTTATATACCGCTTTTGGGCAACCCTCTCAACAACTAAGAGATCCTTTCGAGGAACACGGAGATTAGTCGAAGTAATGAGCCTTCCAATATTGGAAGGCTCATTACTTCAATTGAAATAATGAAAAATCATTTCATTTTTTAGTTGAAATTTTAGGAGGTTCCCGAAAAAAAATAGCGAAAAAAATTATCCCTAGAGTAGAGACTAATAGAAATGTATAAACCAATGCTTCCATAGATTCGATTGTGGTTTACAATTATAGCTTCCATACCTGTTTACTTGAGATTATTTTCCCAATAATGATAACAAAACGGTGGTAATTCAAATCAAGATTGCTCTAGTATCCTCTGTCAAATCAAAAAATAGAAGCAAAAAAGCAATGTTGTATTAAACTCCTTGTCTTCTTGTAGTTGGGTCTCCAATTTTTTGGAATGCGCCAAATTCTACTTGAACATCCAAATCGGGGTCAATCCCAGCAAAAACATCTCTGAATAAGGTTCTAGACCCGTGCCAAATGTGTCCGAAGAAAAAGAGTAGGGCAAAGGAAGCATGGCCAAAAGTAAACCAACCTCTTGGACTACTGCGAAAAACACCATCTGATTTCAAAGTAGCACGGTCTAATTCGAAAATTTCACCCAATTGAGCACGCCTAGCATATTTTTTCACAGTAGCAGGATCGCTATAACTGACTCCGTTTAGTTCGCCGCCGTAAAACTCAACAGTTACACCTACTTGTTCAACGCTATACTTAGATTCTGCTCTTCTAAAAGGAACATCAGCTCTAACAATTCCGTCCCCGTCTATTAAAACGACCGGAAAGGTTTCAAAAAAAGTAGGCATACGTCGTACAAAGAGTTCGCGTCCGTCTTTATCTCGAAAAACGGGGTGTCCTAACCATCCAACCGCTATTCCATCGCCGTTGTCCATTGATCCCGCTCTAAATAATCCTCCTTTCGCTGGATTATTGCCAATGTAATCATAAAAAGCCAATTTCTCGGGAATTTTCGACCAAGCTTCTGATAAACTTTGATTTTCGGCTAGCCCAGCACTTACCCGTCGGTATATTTCTTGCTGAAAGTATCCCTGATCCCATTGATAACGAGTGGGTCCAAATAATTCGATCGGGGTAGTTGCTGAACCATACCACATAGTTCCTGCAACAACAAAAGCCGCAAAAAAGACAGCAGCGATACTACTAGAAAGAACGGTTTCAATATTGCCCATACGTAATCCTTTGTATAGGCGTTGAGGCGGACGGACGCTAAGATGGAATAGGCCGGCTAATATCCCTAATGTGCCTGCTGCAATATGATGAGAGGCTATTCCTCCTGGAACAAAAGGGTCAAAACCTTCCACGCCCCATGCGGGACTTACAGGTTGTACTTTTCCAGTTAGTCCATAAGGATCGGATACCCATATTCCAGGCCCGTACAAGCCTGTTACATGAAATGCACCAAAACCAAAACAAGCGACCCCGGAAAGAAATAAATGAATTCCAAAAATCTTAGGTAAATCCAAAGAAGGTTTTCCTGTACGTTCATCAGAAAATATTTCTAGATCCCAATACACCCAATGCCAAATAGCTGCTAAAAAGCATAAGCCAGAAAACATAATATGCGCTCCGGCCACACCTTCGTAACTCCAAATGCCAGGGTCCGTTATAGTCCCCCCTGTAATACTCCAACCGCCCCACGAATTGGTTATTCCTAAACGAGTCATGAAAGGTATAACGAACATACCCTGTCTCCACATTGGATCAAGAACGGGGTCAGAGGGATCAAAAACTGCTAATTCATATAGAGCCATCGAACCGGCCCAACCAGCAACCAGAGCTGTATGCATGATATGAACAGAAATCAACCGACCGGGATCATTCAATACGACGGTATGAACACGATACCAAGGCAAACCCATAGAAATACCCCTTTATCAAAAATGACACTATGTAACTTTATTGCATTGGAAAAGACTATGACTATGCAATGGATCCCTTTTGTTCAATAGATTATCTCGGAACAAGGGTTAATGTTTGTTCTATTCTGTTTGTAATAATGGAACAATTCAGTTTGTAGGAACAAAGAGAAACAAATCTATTCTATACCCGATAAGTAGCAATACGCAATGGGGAGTTGATATCACCGTCGATGAGTAAATGCTTTCATACTTCTTTAGTATTGGAAGGCTATATTGATAAGAATTTTCCTTTATTTATTCCGTCTTCTTAAACGAAACCTTTCTAGTCTATGCAGAAAATCGAATAAAGATTGATATTATAAAGACAATAACCCTAAATTATTACGTTTCCACATTAAAGTGAAATAGAGTACTTAATTTTTTTCTTTCATTTAATGCCTATTGGTGTTCCAAAAGTTCCCTTTCGAAGTCCTGGAGAGGAAGATGCAGCTTGGGTTGACGTATAGTGCGGCTTGTCAGATATCTTGGGTCATATGGGATTTCCCCGTTCTCTCTCCCGATTGAGATATCCTCCCTTTCACCCAAGAAAGATTGATTGAATCATCCAAAATTTGGAGCGTGAAATGGAATTAGATCTATTTTTAGTTTTCGGAGGATTCAAATTAATATTATCAATTAATAAAATTTATGGTTGGCTCGGGTGGACCAAAAAAATCAAGTATCCAGGCTCCGTTTATAAAAACCCAATCCCAATTGGAAATATATTGAAGATTACTGCTATATAGTTTATTTACTTTAACTCTTAATCGTTTCAATTTCAAATTGAAACTCGAAAAAGAGTGATCTCAAGCAATCGAATAAAGTAATGATTGAATATTGAAATTGATGCAAGAAAAGATATGAAATAAAAAAAACAAACAAGTGGTATTGGAAACATTTGCCCTATATGTGCAAATCAAAATCGGACAGATCTTTACCCGGAGTAGAGCATAAACCTAAAAAAATGAAAGAGACCCATTCAAGAACAAGAAAATGACATCGTGGTTTGAATTGGATCTCGATGATATGATACATCAATGAAAAGTAAGTTCGATAATTTTAGTAAATTGTATTTTAATTATAGAAATCTTTTTCTATTATTCTACCGGCAATTAGGTAATTTCGGGAAAGGAGCAAAAAGTAATCTTTCTTGAAAAATATAAAAGGAGCCCCTTAATTATTCATTATAAGTTGGCAAACCTCGATGAAAAATCAAAAAAGATATAGAATCTACACATTGATTTTTTTCACAATTTTGTTTGAACCGTATGCATCAAAAGGTGCCTGTACGGTTCCTAAGGGATATAATTTTACCCTAATCAACCGACTTTATCGAGAAAGATTACTTTTTTTAGGTCAAGAAGTTGATAGCGAGATCTCGAATCAACTTATTGGTCTTATGGTATATCTCAGTATCGAGGATGATACCAAAGATTTGTATTTGTTTATAAATTCTCCTGGTGGGTGGGTAATACCCGGAGTAGCTATTTATGATACCATGCAATTTGTTCGACCAGATGTACATACAATATGCATGGGGTTAGCTGCTTCAATGGGATCCTTTATCCTGGTCGGAGGAGAAATTACCAAACGTTTAGCATTCCCTCACGCTTGGCGCCAATGGGTTTTTTATTTGAGAAAAAAAGACTATGCCTTCACTGTATGAAATATATTAAGTAATAATAGCATGGCACTTTGAATTCGATATGAGAAAATTTTTTTCTATTTTCTTTTCAAAACATTCGATTGGGTATCGAAAGAGTAGTATGAGATGAAAAGTATTCCTGATTTTTTTTATATCAGGAGTCCGTTGTAGCGTCACAAACTTTTTTTATGAAAAAAACTCTATTTATGTTTGAAAGAGTACAAAAAAATTCTTCCTTATTTTTCGGATCAAAAAGAAACTTTGGGATTGCTGAACTACAAACGAAATAAATATCAAGCAACGGAGCCATCATAGTATTTTTGAACTCCTACGAAAAGAAGGGTGGTAATTGGATAATTTACTGATCTGGATCTGATCGATTCGATATTTTCTCCTTTTTCAACAGAAAATAAAAAAAGTAAATTCCATTGTAGAGCCGTATGCAATGTGAAAAAGATGCACGTACGGTTGTTCAATTCTATATTTTTCGTGTTATTCCGTATTTTTGCTCTTGGCCTCATTGTGTTGTGTGAGATAGAAGAACTCTTTTTATGGTATATCATCAGGGTAATGATTCATCAACCCGCGAGCTCTTTTTATGAGGCTCAAACGGGAGAATTTCTCCTGGAAGCGGAAGAACTTTTGAAATTGCGCGAAACCCTCACAAGGGTTTATGGACAAAGAACGGGGAAACCCTTATGGATTATATCCGAAGATATGGAAAGGGATGTTTTTATGTCAGCAACAGAAGCCCAAGCCCATGGAATTATTGATCTTGTCGCGGTCGAATAAAATGAATAAAAAAAGCGAAACATTTTAAATTTTATCTTGTTACTGGGTTTACCATTCTGGGTTTAATATTCTATTAACTAGAAATACTTTCGGTTAGGATTGATCTAAACCAGCCCATTATGTATACGATTCAGCATGCCAACGATTAAACAACTTATTAGAAACACAAGACAGCCAATCAGAAATGTAACGAAATCCCCCGCGCTTCGGGGATGCCCTCAGCGCCGAGGAACATGTACTAGGGTGTATGTGTGACTCGTTCCGATTATGAGCTGGAACAAAAACAAAAGAAAGCATTTTTCCAGTATCAATGATCAGTACTGGTGAATAGAATAGTATAAAACTCCTGTCACTATCTAAAACGAATAAAATGAAAAAGATCTATTCATCTATTGGGTATGAAATTTATGGTTTCTGTCAGTCTAAATCGGATTTAAGATACGAAAATGAAAATTTCCCATTGGTAGCGAACGTTATCCATTTAGCGGGGAATCCTTTTTTAAGAGCAAAAAATTCCTGCTCCCATTTTTACAAGAACGGACTAACAGGGTCAGCTATCCAGCTAACTTTCAAAATTAAATACCGTTACTGTATAGGTGGATCTCATTGTGAAAGACCTATTACTGGATAATTCATGGGTAGAGCCAAAATGTTTGAACTGTACAAGTTATTAATAAGATTCTGGAAATGAAGTAGAAGGAAAGGGCTCCGGTGTATAGAAAGGACCTCACCGTTTAAAAAGGAACCATAGAAACGAAGGAACCCACTATTTCTTTAATCATCTATATTTAACTTGAATTTACATTTTTTTAGTTACTTTTGTTTGATACATTAATACAATTTTTCTTTTTTTTGTCTTGTTTTAAGGTGAAATGTCAAAAAAAAAGAAAAAAATAGTGGTTGGGAAGGTTATAGTAGCAAAAGCCATTGGAATTTTTATTTTATACATTGGAAAAATCCGTTTTGTTATTGATAGACCAGGAGAAAAAAGAATAACTCAAAGAAAGAAAATTAATAAGTTATTCATCAAAGTTACATTTATTCAATGACTAGAGTTAAACGAGGATATATAGCTCGAAGACGCAGAAACAAAATTCGTCTTTTTGGATCAAGCTTTCGAGGGGCTCATTCAAGACTTACTCGAACTATTGCTCAACAGAAAATAAGAGCTTTGGTTTCGTCTCATCGGGATAGAGATAGGCAAAAGAGAGATTTTCGCCGTTTGTGGATCACTCGGATAAATGCAGCAATTCGCGAAAGGGGGGTATACTATAATTATAGTAAATTTATACATGATCTGTACAACAGGCAGTTGCTTCTTAATCGTAAAATACTTGCACAAATAGCTATATTCAATCCAAATTGTATTTCTATTATTTACAATGAGATCATAAAAAAAGAAAATTGCAAAAAATACCTCGAAATGATTTAAATGAAGTTCCCCGGAGTTTATTCTCCGGGAGTATTAAAGTAGGAATTAGTCTGATAAAGTACGATAAATAAATAAAAATCAACAAATCCATTCAAAAAAAATTCCCAATTTTTATATTATCTTACGACGTGACAATCAAATTTCGATTTTTTTAGAATAAAACCCCAATCTGTGCTTGAGTTCAGATTCCAATTTTGATTCAATTCCATTATCAATTAAATAAGGAATAAGTCTATTTTTTATTTATTTTTGGTTCTAAAACTCGCAGTTCTAGTAGTCGACTCGGTTCTTTCAAACTGTTTTTCATTATTAAGAAAAGGTAACAAAGATAAAATACGAGCTTGTTTTATAGCACTAGTAATTAATCGTTGTTGTTTCAAGGTCAATCTATTCACCCGCCTAGATAAAATTTTTCCTTGTTCACTAATAAATCGACTAATTAAACTCATGTTTCTATAATCAATTCGATCCCCCGATTGAATCGGGGGCAAACGCCTACGAAAAGATCGCTTGGATTTTATAAGGGGTCGCTTAGATTTATCCATAGTTTGTTTAGTTTATTACTTATACCAAAAATCCTATCCTATTTCTTAATTCGAATTTTTTTTTAGGTCCAGCCAAAATAGGATTTTCTTTGTTTATTTCTATTTTATATATTATATATAATAATTATGAAATATTGAATATGAAAATATATTTTCTAGTAAAAAAAGAGTAAATAATATATATATTTCTTATATAATGAAAATTAAAATTGTTTTGTCTCCTTACTTGAAAGGATAATAAACAGACGTTCAGTTTGATCTATTTCTTTATCTCTCCATGAATTGTATGTTTAGAACAATAGGGACAGAATTTTCGCAATTCCAACCGACTAGGCGTATTGTGGCGATTCTTTTGGGTAATATATCTGGAAACGCCCCTTGATCCCTTATTAACACTCTTTCGAACACAACCAGTACATTCCAAAATAACCTTTACTCGGACATCTTTACCCTTAGCCATGAACCCCCTTTTGATATTTAATTCAAGCAACTTTTCTATTTTTCTTGAAGAAGGGAAAAAATAGAAAAGTTGCTAAAATAGAAGTTGCTAACTAGAAATACAATTCGCAATTCGAAAGATTTTGTGGAAATCAATAGAGTAGTAATAGTTAAGTAAAGAACTACTCCGTAATCAAATTCAAAAGGGTTTCTAACTAGATATCTCTCTAATCATAGTATTTCATTTAAATATCGTGTAGAAAACTCTTAACTTAACCTGAACCTAAGTTTTGGGAAGGTTGAATCCACTTTTCTTCTTTACTAAACTAACCCTCTTTTTTTAGAATAAATAAAAACGGGTAGGGATTATTCACAGGGAGTTGATTCTATCTCGAATCTTCGCTAAACCCTTTCCGTATTAATAACTAGAATGAAAAAAAGGGGAATGTCAACGCATCTGGAAAAAAACGATTGATTTCTATTAATATACCGGCTAAAGACCCAAACCATAAAGTACTTAGGACCGGTGCCACGGAAAGGTATGTTTTGAAATCTCGCATTGAAAATCCTCCTTTTTAATTTCTTTAATTGAAAAAATAAAGTAATACATATTGGATCTATGATCGGATGTATATATATGATAGTTAAAGAATACTTGTCTTTGTACACAAAATGCCTAAGCTAAGTCAAATGAAAATTTCCAATAATAGAATTTAAAGAGATTTTTTTAAGAAAAAGAATAGCATGTCCCTTATCTACCGAACTGAGCATTCCTACAACATATTTTTTTTACTTTACGATAGGTTTTAATATACAAATACTTTCTATTATACCTTAGTATGAGAAGAGGCCGAAAAGAAGAGGAAATAGCCGAGCAAAAAAAATTCTGTATTTTCTTTTTATGGAAAAAAAGAATGTGGAAAACAAGGCAAGGATTCTTTACAATTACACTATAAAAACGAATTGAATTGAAAGGGATGTAGCGCAGCTTGGTAGCGCGTTTGTTTTGGGTACAAAATGTCACGGGTTCAAATCCTGTCATCCCTACCTAATTACTTTTACTCTGAGAAGTAAGGAGGAATTAATTGAAATTTTGATTAAAATCGAAGATACGTAATCTCTCTTTTTTTTATGATACTCTATATGGTAGATAATCTATGCATACAGGATATAGATATAGTTTGGAGTTATAAAAAAAACCATTCTTGCCAATCTTTCTTATCTATTGTGATAAGAAAGCGCTCTTAGTTCAGTTCGGTAGAACGTGGGTCTCCAAAACCCGATGTCGTAGGTTCAAATCCTACAGAGCGTGATTCCATTGTTGTTAAGTCAAGTTGAATTATAGAAATAGAAAAGACTTAGACTAAACTAAATGAACAGTAATCTAATCGAAAATTGACCTCCTGTTGATTTGAGAAAGGAGGAGGTCAATCAAAAAAAGATTTGTTAATTAATCAAAGATCCAACTGATCACCGCGTCTGTATTGTAAATATGCCGTCACAAATAATCCAGCCAAAGTAATAGGAATTAGACCTAAGACGATTCCAAATAGAAAAACTTCAATCATTTCAATTCGTTTGAAAAAAAAAAAAAAGAAAGGTAATATCTATCCCTAAATATGAATCTGAATTCCCCACGAATCTCAATAACCAAAAACTATCAATTGTCGCAGTAAAGAACTCTAAAATAGACGGAATCCTACAGTACAGAAAGATTTCTTGAGTTGTTTATTCAATTAATTTTAAATAAGTCGTATCTTGCTTAGACCTATAAATAAAGCAGAGGTTATAGTTAATGCCGCTAGTAAAAAACCGAAATAACTAGTTAGAGTAGACATGAAGGGGCTAAAAAAAAA